GGTTATTAAATGAATTGTAATTACAATTGAAACAATCGAAAAGGAAATATGAGTTAATATATGCTCTAAAGTTAAAAATATCATAAAAATTTTTTAAAAAGTAAAGGGGGTCCCTTAATTACGAAGGGAAAATCAGTAATTGAATTTATTATAGAATCTATTTTATTTTTTTTAGAAGAGGGCATGCCGCCACTCGGACTCGAACCGAGATGCTCTAGCACTGCTTCCTAAGAGCAGCGTGTCTACCAATTTCACCATAGCGGCTTGCTCAAACTTATAATAGCGTATTTCTATTCAATAGTCGAGACTAAAAAAGTTAATTCAATAGAATATTTTTGAAGAAAGAATAAAATTGATGAATAAAAATGAATCTTTAAATTACTATTCATTTTTTTCACTTCGGCCTTTCGTGAAGTTTATCCTCTTCGGCAATTGACCTATTATAACTAACTAGTTCTACCCCCGGATAGGGGGATAGAACTTAAAAAAAGTCTTTTCTTTTTTTTTTACGAATTTAATAATAAAAAATTAGCATTCTGCAAATCATAAGACCCAAACGCAAAAAGAATTTCATATTGATTAGTTCAAAAGAATAGGCGATGGCGTCTACATATAAAATTCGACAACTTTTTGAGTCACGTAAATTTAGATTCTCGCAATTTTTTATTACTTATTTGTTTGTCGAACAAAAAAACTTTTTGACTGCCCGGTGGAAAGAGATTTACCCAAGGAAAAGGCTTTTAAAGCCGCCCAATATCCTTTTTTTTTCCAACTATTTTTACGAATGCGTTTTTTTGATATAGAAGTACGTTTTTTTGGAACTGCCATTTGAAAATTAAGAGATTACTCCTTATTCTATTGGATGTGAAAGACATCTATTGTTCAAAAGAAGTAGTTTTTTGCTATGTCATTATTGATTTTTTTTTAAGAGAATTCTCATAATAAAAAATAGTATTCGAAATAGAATAAAACATTCTTCAAACTAAAATCAAAAATATATATGATATGTCATCATGTGATTCGTTAATTGATCAAGATCCAGAAAAAAATACACTGAATTGTAATTTACAAATTCTAATGAAATTAGTAATTATACATAACATAGCTTTATAAACAATATTTTTAGTAAACTTTTCTTTAGTTTCTAAAATTGAAAATAAAGTGGCGTGTAGTAGATTCCTTCCTATAAATGTATTTTATTGAGATAGAAATCAATTAATCAATTTCAGAATGAACTAGTTAATTATTTTGAATAAATGAAATAATAAAGAAACAAAGGGAGTTAGTATTTCATTAAGCTAACTTAGTTCATACTATGATTTATATCAAAATTCAATATTTTGTTTTTAGTGTTTTATTTCTGCTTGTGCTGTATTGATCTAAATTATTGTAAGAGTAATAATAATTGGAATTTTTAACATCTTCCTAAAAAGTTTAGTAAATAACTCATATTTTATACTAGTAAATTATAAATTAGTGATATTATTTTACCAATTGTGCCTTCTTAATTTGAATCTTTGACGTATTTAAGAAAGACACATAATAAGTAAGAATAAAAAATTAGATTTTAGTTAGTTTAAATTAATGCATATCTTTATTTTTTTATTAACCCTTTCCAATTTTAAAAAGATAAAAGGCCCGGTAATTGGAAAACAATTCAGAATAAAAACTTTTTTATTTTTATGGAACATACATATGAATATGCCTGGATAATACCTTTTGTTCCACTTCCAGTTCCTGTATTAATAGGAGTGGGACTTCTTCTTTTTCCAAACGCAACAAAAAAGCTTCGTCGTATGTGGGCTTTTAAGAGTGTTTTATTGTTAAGTATAGTCATGATTTTGTCGATAAATCTGTCTATTCAGCAAATAAATAGCAGTTCCATATATCAATATGTATGGTCTTGGATCATCACTAATGATTTTTCTTTAGAACTCGGTTATTTGATCGATCCACTTACTTCTATTATGTTAATATTAATCACTACGGTTGGAATTATGGTTCTTATTTATAGTGATAATTATATGTCTCATGACCAAGGATATTTGAGATTTTTTGCTTATATGAGTTTTTTTAGTACTTCCATGTTAGGATTAGTTACTAGTTCGAATTTGATACAAATTTATATTTTTTGGGAATTAGTTGGAATGTGTTCATATCTGTTAATAGGTTTTTGGTTTACACGGCCTGTTGCGGCAAATGCTTGTCAAAAGGCGTTTGTAACTAATCGAGTAGGAGATTTTGGTTTATTATTAGGAATTTTAGGTTTTTATTGGATAACGGGTAGTTTCGAATTTCGGGATATGTTCGAAATAGTTAATAACCTCATTTATAATAATGAAGTCAATGCTTTATTTGTTATTTTTTTTGCTGTTCTATTATTTGCCGGCGCAGTTGCTAAATCCGCACAATTCCCTCTTCATGTATGGTTACCTGATGCCATGGAGGGGCCCACTCCTATTTCCGCTCTTATCCATGCTGCTACTATGGTAGCCGCTGG